TCCTCCTTAATCTGCAGGGGGTCAAATTCAGGTTGCAGTTCAAGTTAGTGAAGTTGTTTTATTGTGATTCGACATTACAAGAACAGAATCACGCTCTGTAGGATTTGAACCTACGACATCGGGTTTTGGAGACCCACGTTCTACCGAACTGAACTAAGAGCGCTTTCTTATGACAGCAGATACGACTGTCAAGAAAAGGATTCTTTTTGTACCCCCAAATACATTTTGCATGCATTGCATATAGTATCATAAAATAAAAGATTATGTCCAATTTTCATCGATCTCAATTGACCCCTCGTTACTGGCCATAGGAAAAATAATAGGTAGGGATGACAGGATTTGAACCCGTGACATTTTGTACCCAAAACAAACGCGCTACCAAGCTGCGCTACATCCCTTTTAATTGTTGTACAGTGTCATTGTAGAGAATCCCTGTCTTGTTTTCCACATCGTTATTTCCTCTATCTATATACAATTTCTCTTGCCATTTCTTCTTTTTGGTCTCATATCTCATATAATAAAAGAATTATATACATATGAAACCTAACGTATAAAAGAATTAATATTTATCGGTAATGCTCAGGAAGAGGGGGTCATCTTTTTCTGTTTTAGGTACAAGTGGATCTCATCTACCGGATCATTGTACATATCCATTTTAGTTAGGGATTCCGCGTACAAATACAAGTGATCTTTAACTACATATGCATCTGATCATATATGTATTCCAATAAAGAAGGAGGATTTTCAATGCGAGATATAAAAACATATCTCTCCGTGGCACCTGTGCTAACTACTCTATGGTTTGGGTCTTTAGCAGGTCTATTGATAGAGATCAATCGTTTATTCCCAGATGCGTTGGTATTCCCCTTTTTTTCATTCTAGTTACTGATATGGGAATGGATGAATGAAGAAGATTAGAGATACAATAAATTCTCTGTGACTAACCCCCCCTCTTTTTTTTTCAGTTCTTTAGGATAGGAAGGAAAGAGAAAGAATAAAAGTGGATTGAACCTCAGTCAAACTCGGGTTCAGGATAGAATTAATAGAGGTAGAACAGAAATAGAAATGGGGGTCTAGGGCAGGCTGTTCGAGATCATATAAGATAGTAAATGAAATGCTGGGATTAGGAATAATGAATAGTTAGAAATAATTGTATTACTTATGATTTTATTACTTTATTGATTGCAACGAAATCTTTCATAATTGGATTTCGAGTTAGCAACCTATTTTCTATTGATTTTTCGTTCCTTTCTTCTTCTTCGGTTCGGATCGAAAATAGAAGAATTGAGTGAATCCAAAGGAGGTTCATGGCCAAGGGTAAAGATGTCAGAGGGATAGTTATTTTGCAATGTACCAGTTGTGTCCGAAATGATTTCAATAAAGAATCGCGAGGCACTTCCAGATATATTACTCAAAAGAATCGACACAATACACCTAGTCGATTGGAATTGAGAAAATTCTGTCCTTATTGTTACAAGCATACGATTCATGGGGAGATAAAGAAATAGATCGAACGGAACACGTGTACCATCCTTCCAAGGAACAGGAAGAAATTATATATATATAAACAAATCAAGTCCTATTTCGGTCGGATCCGAAATGAATGAAGAAATGGGATTTTAGAGATAAGGAATAAACCATGGATAAATCCAAGCGACTCTTTCGTAAATCCAAGCGATCTTTTCGTAGGCGTTTGCCCCCAATTGGATCGGGGGATCGAATTGATTATAGAAACATGAGTTTAATTAGTCAATTTATTAGTGAACAGGGAAAAATATTATCTAGACGAGTAAATAGATTGACCTTGAAACAACAACGATTAATTACTATTGCTATAAAACAAGCTCGTATTTTATCTTCGTTACCTTTTCTTAATAATGAGAAACAATTTGAGAAAACCGAGTCGATCCCTAGAACTACTGGTCCTAGAACCAGAAATAAATAGGCCTACTCCTCAATTGAATCAAAACAACTCTAATTGGAATTCAAAATCAGATTGATTGATGTTTTGTTCGAAAAAGCCGAGAGATTTGATTGTTGCGTCGTAATAGAATAAAAAAAAGAATGGGAGAAGAAGAAATCTGTTTTTTTTTTGAAACGTGTTCGTTCATTCCTACTACTTATCTTATCATATTAATTTCTACTCTACCTTCCCGGAGGTCATTCTCCGGGGAACTCCGTTTAAATCATTCCGGTGAATTCCTTCCAATCTCCTTATTTGATGATCTCATTGGAAATCATGTAAAGACAATTCCTATTTGATATAGCTATTTGTGCAAGTATTTTACGATTAAGAAGCAACTGCCTCTTGTACAGATCATGTATTAATCGACTATAACTATAGGATACCCTATTCTCACGAGTTACTGCATTTATCCGAGTGATCCACAAACGACGAAAATCTCTCTTTCGCCTGCCTCTATCCCGATGAGTGGACACCAAAGCTCTCATTTTCTGTTGAGTAGTAGTTCGAGTAAGTCTTGAATGGGCCCCTCGAAAGGTTGATGCAAATAAACGAATTTTTGTTCGACGTCTCCGAGCTATATATCCTCGTCTAACTCTGGTCATTGAATCAAATTAAACTTTGATGAATAACTAATCGATTTCTTTTCTTTCAGTCATTCTTTTCCCCTCTCCTGGTTTATTAATAACAAAACGGATTCTTCCGATGTATAAAATAAAAATTCCAATGGCTTTTGCTACTATGACCTTCCCAACCACGATTTTTTATTTCTTCCAGGCATTTATTTCACCTCAAAATAAGAAATTTTACCGATATTTGGTATAAAATAGGTATAAAATAAATAGGTAGTAAATGTAAATGGATAAATAAATAAATAGTGGCTTCCATCGTTTCTATGGTTACTTCTTAAACGGTGAGGCCCTCTCTATACACCGGAGCCCCTTCCCTCATTTAATCAATGTTATTGGTAACTTGTACAGTTCACACTCTTTGGCTCTACCCATGAATTATCCAGTAATAGGTCTTTTCACAATGAGATCTATTCATACAGTGACGGCATTTAATTATGAAGGTTGGCTAGGTAGCTGACCCTGTTAGTCCGTTCTTGCAAGAGTAGGAGCATAATCTTTCTGCTTCTTAAATACCATTTCCCCCGCTTAATGGATAACCATTTGCTACCAATGGAGAATTGCTTTTCATCTCAAATCGAGGTGATTGGATTTGCACCAATGGAAACCATAAATTCCATACACAATAGAGGTATATGATAGATCTTTATTTTTAGATAGTGAATGGAGTTCTTCCATTCTATCCCATTCATTGGTACTGGTCATTGAGACTGGAAAAATCGTCTCATTTGTTCTAGCTCATGATCTGAACGAGTCGCACATACACCCTAGTACATGTTCCTCGACGCTGAGGACATCCTCGAAGAGCTGGGGATTTCGTGACATTTCTGATTGGCTGTCTTGTGTTTCTAATAAGTTGTTTAATAGTTGGCATGCTGAATCGTATACAGAATGGGCTGGTTTAGATCGATCCTAACCGGATGATTATGAATTACTTCCATTTACTATTTTATTTTACCCGGGTAAGAAGATAAAAGATCAAATCACGGTTCATTCGAATTATGATTCGAAATGGAATCACGGATTTATGCGAAATCCCCGGTATTTTCGACCGCTACAAGATCAACAATGCCATGAGCTTGGGCTTCTGCTGCTGACATAAAAACATCTCTTTCCATGTCTTCGGATACAACCCATAAAGGATTGCCCGTTCTTTGTACATAAACCCTTGTGAGGGTTTCGCGGAGTTTCAGTAGTTCTTCCGCTTCCAGGATAAATTCTCCTGTGGGTGCCTCATAAAAAGAACTAGCAGGTTGGTGGATCATAACCCTGATGATATAACATAATAAACGATTCCTCTATCTCGCATGATCGGGCGAAAGGAAGGGATAAAGAATAACAAACAAGAAGAAAAAGATAGAATTGAACAACCGTACAGGCATCTTTTGTGCATTGCATACGGCTCTGCAATGGAATTTCTTTTTCCCTTCCATCAAAGAAAGAGACAAATAGAATCCATCAGACCCAGATCGTTGAATGATCCATTTACCATCCTTCCTTTCGTAGGAGTCAAAAAATACTATGATGGTTCCGTTGCTTTATATATTTATCTCGTCTGAGATTCAGCAATCCCAAAGTTTCTTTTTGATCCGATCAAATAAGGAAAAAAGAATCTTTTTTTTTTCATACTCTTTCATAACATAAATATCGGAAAGAGACTTCTGGTGTGGAAGCAAAAAGGTTTGTGACGCTGAAATGGAACCCCGATACATAAGATCAAATCGGAAATAACCTTTGTTTCATACTACTATCTCGATACATAATCTCATGTTATGAAAAAACGAGAATGGTTTGCTCATATCGAACTCGAAGTGCCATGCTATTATTACTTATTATTTATATTCCATATGGCGAAGGCATAGTCTTCTTTTCTCTCAAATAAAAAACTCATTGGCGCCAAGCGTGAGGGAATGCTAGACGTTTGGTAATTTCTCCTCCGACCAGGATGAAAGATCCCATTGAAGCGGCTAATCCCATGCATATTGTATGCACATCTGGTGGCACAAATTGCATAGTATCATAAATAGATATTCCTGGTATTACCCATCCGCCGGGAGAGTTTATAAACAAATAAAGATCCCTGGTATCATCCTCTATGCTGAGATATACCATGAGACCAACAAGTTGATTCGAGATCTCGCTATCAACCTCTTGGCCTAAAAAAAGTAATCTTTCTCGATAAAGTCGGTTGATTAGGACAAAATTGTATCCTTTAGGAACCGTACACGCACCTTTGGATGCATACGGTTCAAAAAATAAAAATTGCGAAACAAAAAAAGAATCAATGTGTCGATTCCAGCCCTTTTCTCTTTTCGTAGCAGGGTTTTTCCTAACGAAGGGGCTTTTTCTTCCATTTTTCAAGAAACATGAGTTTTGACTTGACTTGCTTCCCTAGAATTCACTGAACTTATCGAACTAACCTCTCATTGATGTATTGTTTCATCGAGATCCAAATCACGATGTAATTTTCTTGTTCCTGAATGGGCCTCTTCAATTCTTTTAGGTTTATGCTCTACTCCGGGTAAAGATCTGCCCGAATTCTATTTGCACATATAGGACAAATAATCTCAGTACCACTTCTTTTTGCTACGACTTCTTTTTTTTTTTTTTCAATTCGTTTCATGTCTTCCGCCCAATATATGATGTATTCATCATATTACTCCATTGATTGGCAGTATGAGATCACTCATATGGTATAAAGGAATCATTTATGATACGAGTGGTAATCATACATAGATTACCAATTTGGTATTTTCTGAACGGAGCCTGTATACTTCATTTTATTGGTCCAAGCCAACCATAAATTCTTCTAATTGATAATATGGATCCCCCAATAAATTGATCTAATTGCACTTCACGCTCCGAATTATTGATGGTTCAATCAATCTTTCTTGGGCGAAAGAGAGGATATCTCCATCGGGGGAGAGAACGGGGAAATCCCATATGACCCAATATGTCTGACAAGTCGCACTATACGTCAACCCAAACTGCATCTTCCTCTCCAGGACTCCGAAAAGGTACTTTTGGAACACCAATGGGCATTAAATTAAAGAAAAAGAGGTTAAGTACTATACTTCACTTTGATGTGGAAACGTAACAACGGGTTTATTGTCTTCATAATATTGCCGTTTATCGTATTTTATCCATAGATTCGAAGGTTCATGGAGGAAGACAGAATGAATAAAGAAAAATTCTTACGAATGGATCGTTTGAATGATGAACAAGTATCTATGCATTCGCTCACAAAAAATGGGACCAGCCCCCATTGCGTATTGGTACTTATTGGGTATAGAATAGATCTGCTTCTCTTTGTTCCTACGAACAGAATTGTTCAATTATTACCAACGGAACGGAATAAATATTAACCCTTGCTTCGGGATAATCCACTGAAAAGGTGAGGTCCATAGCATAGTCTTTTCCAATGCGATAAAGTTACATAGTGTCTATTTTTTCTTTGATAAAGGGGTATTTCCATGGGTTTACCTTGGTATCGTGTTCATACCGTCGTATTGAATGATCCCGGTCGGTTGCTTTCTGTCCATATAATGCATACAGCTCTAGTTTCTGGTTGGGCCGGTTCGATGGCTTTATACGAATTAGCAGTTTTTGATCCCTCTGACCCCGTTCTTGATCCAATGTGGAGACAAGGTATGTTCGTTATCCCTTTCATGACTCGTTTAGGAATAAACAATTCATGGGGTGGTTGGAGTATCACAGGAGGAACTATAACGAATCCGGGTATTTGGAGTTACGAAGGTGTGGCCGGGGCACATATTGTGTTTTCTGGCTTGTGCTTCTTAGCAGCTATCTGGCATTGGGTGTATTGGGACCTAGAAATATTCTGTGATGAACGTACGGGAAAACCCTCTTTGGATTTGCCCAAGATCTTTGGAATTCATTTATTTCTCTCAGGGGTGGCTTGCTTTGGGTTTGGCGCATTTCATGTAACAGGCTTGTATGGTCCTGGAATATGGGTGTCCGATCCTTATGGCCTAACCGGAAAAGTACAATCTGTAAATCCAGCGTGGGGCGCGGAAGGTTTTGATCCTTTTGTTCCGGGAGGAATAGCCTCTCATCATATTGCAGCGGGGACATTGGGCATATTAGCGGGTCTATTCCATCTTAGTGTCCGCCCGCCCCAACGTCTATACAAAGGATTACGTATGGGCAATATTGAAACGGTCCTTTCCAGTAGTATCGCTGCTGTCTTTTTTGCAGCTTTCGTTGTTGCTGGAACTATGTGGTATGGTTCAGCAACTACCCCGATCGAATTATTTGGTCCCACTCGTTATCAGTGGGATCAGGGATACTTCCAGCAAGAAATATATCGAAGGGTTGGTGCCGGGCTAGCCGAAAATCTGAGTTTGTCGGAAGCTTGGTCTAAAATTCCCGAAAAATTAGCTTTTTATGATTACATCGGTAATAATCCGGCGAAAGGGGGATTATTCAGAGCAGGCTCAATGGATAACGGGGATGGAATAGCTGTTGGATGGTTAGGACATCCCATCTTTAGAGATAAAGAAGGGCATGAGCTTTTTGTACGTCGTATGCCTACTTTTTTTGAAACATTTCCAGTAGTTTTGGTAGACGGAGACGGAATTGTGAGAGCCGATGTTCCTTTTAGAAGGGCAGAATCAAAGTATAGTGTCGAACAGGTAGGTGTAACTGTTGAGTTCTATGGTGGCGAACTCAATGGAGTCAGTTATAGTGATCCCGCTACTGTGAAAAAATATGCTAGACGTGCCCAATTGGGTGAAATTTTTGAATTAGATCGTGCTACTTTGAAATCCGATGGTGTTTTTCGTAGCAGTCCAAGAGGTTGGTTCACTTTTGGACATGCTACGTTTGCTTTGCTCTTCTTTTTCGGACACATTTGGCATGGCGCTAGAACCTTGTTCAGAGATGTTTTTGCTGGTATTGACCCAGATTTGGATGCTCAAGTGGAATTTGGGGCATTCCAAAAACTTGGAGATCCAACTACAAAGAGACAAGTAGTCTGATACAACATTGCTCTGGTATCTTTCGCCTCTATTTGATTTTTTTTTGATTTGACATAAGGGATTGGAGAAATCTTGATTTTCATCATCGCCTTTTCTTTGACTCTTGCCCTTTCTTTATCTGGGAAATGATCCCAAATGAATAGGTGTGGAAGCTATAATTGTAAACCACGATCGAATCTATGGAAGCATTGGTTTATACATTCCTGTTAGTCTCGACTTTAGGGATCATTTTTTTCGCTATCTTTTTTCGAGATCCGCCTAAGGTTCCGACTAAAAAGATGAAATGATTTTTCATTATCTCAATTGAAGTAATGAGCCCCCCAATATGGGAGGTTCATTATTTCAACTAGTCCCCGTGTTCCTCGAATGGATCTCTTAGTTGTTGAGAGGGTTGCCCAAAAGCGGTATATAAGGCGTACCCAGTAAAGCTTACAAGTGAACCAGATATGGAGATGGCGACTAGGGTTGCTGTTTCCATTATTAGATAATTTCAAGACCACGATCGATCTACGCTACGATAAGATCGTTTATTTACAACGAAATAGTATACAAAGTCAACAGATCTCAACCAATGCAATAGGATTTATGGCTACACAAACCGTTGAGGGTAGTTCTAGATCTGGGCCAAGACGAACTATTACAGGGGATTTATTGAAACCATTGAATTCGGAATATGGTAAAGTGGCTCCTGGATGGGGAACTACCCCCTTCATGGGTGTCGCAATGGCTCTATTTGCGATATTCCTATCTATTATTTTGGAGATTTATAATTCTTCCGTTTTACTGGATGGAATTTCAATGAGTTAGGTCCCATAAGAACCATGAAGTCCTAGCTTTTCAATCCAAAATGAATCACTTAGTACTCGGATTTCTAGGCCATTCTGGTAGTTCGACCGTGGAATTCCGTTGTTTCGGTATTTCCGGAATATGAGTGTGTGACTTGTTATAATTGATCCTATTGATAGTACAGAGAATAGGTCTGTCATCTCCATAGAGATGGTTCTACCTCGTCGGATATTCATTCTAGTATCTGGAGCACGGAATATATGGAATAGATCAAGAAATATTTGAACTATGATTCATACCTACTATTCAGACCTCGCGACCGGACTCCAACAAATTTTCAAACAACGAGTCATAAATCGAACGATTTTTCTTCCTTCAGAATTATGCTTATTTTGACCGAAGGACCAATGTTTCTATGGATTTTTAGTCATTTCATCCATTCATTGAATAAGTGATGATCAAATGGTTCTTACTCAGAGAACCTTTGGGCTTAGCTTGGGCGCTTTATTGAATCATCGTGGTTCTAGTATGAATCTGAGGTTTCAATCGATTCATAGGGTCTCCACAAGAGAATTCCTATCAATAGTAAACAAAACATATAGTAAATCCGTATTACGCACAAACAAAAACAACAAATCCAAAATAAAATAAATAGGGGAATAGAAGATTCAAGAGGCCTGTAACGATCAACATAAAGACGAATGAGCCAACTTGATATTTTGGCATTATCATCACAAAGAAGAGATTCCGGATTTTGGTTCCTTCGCTTCGTATCTTCAGGGACGATTGAATCAAGTGGCTAAGAAGTTTCAAACTTTCTATTACATATCCGTTGCAACCACTATTTGGGTGTTTTTGCTTGAGCCGTACGAGATGAAATTCTCATATACGGTTCTCAGAGGGGGAGTCTCTTTGGTTTACCTATCTCAATAAAGTATATGATTGGTTCGAGGAGCGTCTCGAGATTCAGGCGATTGCAGATGATATAACTAGTAAATATGTTCCTCCTCATGTCAACATATTTTATTGTCTAGGAGGGATCACACTTACTTGTTTTTTAGTACAAGTAGCTACCGGTTTTGCTATGACTTTTTACTATCGTCCGACCGTTACAGAGGCTTTTGCCTCTGTTCAATACATAATGACTGAAGCCAACTTTGGTTGGTTAATCCGATCAGTTCATCGATGGTCAGCAAGTATGATGGTGCTAATGATGATTCTACACGTATTTCGTGTGTATCTCACAGGTGGATTTAAAAAACCTCGCGAATTGACTTGGGTTACAGGTGTGATTTTGGCTGTATTGACTGCATCTTTTGGTGTAACTGGTTATTCCTTACCTCGGGACCAAATTGGTTATTGGGCAGTAAAAATCGTGACAGGCGTACCTGAAGCTATTCCTGTAATAGGATCGCCTTTGGTAGAGTTATTACGTGGAAGTGCTAGTGTCGGTCAATCCACTTTGACTCGTTTTTATAGTTTACACACTTTTGTATTACCTCTTCTTACTGCCGTATTTATGTTAATGCACTTTCCAATGATACGTAAGCAAGGTATTTCAGGTCCTTTATAGAGAAGACAGATCATAGATATTTGTAATCGATCATATATCATTTCGGGGA